ATATGTGAAAAAATATACAGAATACAAAAAGGAAAGAAGACTAGGCGAAAATAAAAAAATAAGGAAGATCAGCGGATGAGATATCAATAATGACTCATAAATCAAGTTCGGGTTCGAATTCCATACATTATATATATCCATATATATATAATTCTAGATGGGATTGGATTGTTTCTCTTTCTAATGATAGATAAATGAAAGACTTCCTCATGATCCTTATCCTTATTTACCTACTCGTACTCGATATTTCGAATATCGATTGGGTTGGGTGAACTTGAAAATTCATTCATTGAATCAAATGAGTAAGCGATTGAATTGGATTCGATTGAATAGTACCAACAAAATCGAGCGCTAACTCCCATTTCTTATTGAATTAACCGATCAACTTGCTATCGGACATTTTCGGTTCGGTAATATTCGCAAAAACTTTAGACATAGTTCAGTTTTTTATGAGAACAAATCCTACTACTTCTGGTCTCGGAGTTTCAACACTTGTGGAAAAAAATCAGGGACGTATCGCTCAAATCATTGGTCCAGTACTGGATGTAGCTTTTTCCCCGGGGAAGATGCCTAATATTTACAACTCTTTGGTAGTTAAGGGTCGAGATACCGCAGGTCAGGAAATTAATGTGACTTGTGAGGTACAGCAATTATTAGGAAATAATCGAGTTAGAGCTGTAGCTATGAGTGCTACAGATGGGCTGACGAGAGGAATGGAAGTGATTGACACGGGAGCTCCTCTAAGTGTTCCAGTCGGTGGAGCCACTCTAGGACGAATTTTCAATGTTCTTGGAGAACCTGTTGATAATTTAGGTCCTGTAGATACTCGCACAACATCTCCTATTCATAGACCCGCACCCGCTTTTACACAATTAGATACCAAATTATCAATCTTTGAAACGGGCATTAAAGTGGTGGATCTTTTAGCGCCTTATCGGCGTGGGGGAAAAATCGGACTATTCGGGGGAGCCGGAGTGGGTAAAACAGTACTCATCATGGAATTAATCAACAACATTGCCAAAGCTCATGGGGGTGTATCCGTATTCGGCGGAGTAGGAGAACGCACTCGTGAAGGAAATGATCTTTACATGGAAATGAAAGAATCCGGGGTGATTAATGAAGAAAATATTGCAGAATCTAAAGTAGCTCTAGTATATGGACAGATGAATGAACCCCCGGGAGCTCGTATGAGAGTCGGTTTGACTGCCCTAACCATGGCGGAATATTTCCGTGATGTTAATGAACAAGACGTACTTCTATTTATTGACAATATCTTTCGCTTCGTTCAAGCGGGGTCAGAAGTATCTGCCTTATTAGGTAGAATGCCTTCCGCCGTGGGTTATCAGCCTACCCTGAGTACAGAAATGGGTTCTTTGCAAGAAAGAATTACTTCTACTAAAGAGGGATCTATAACTTCCATTCAAGCAGTTTATGTACCTGCGGACGATTTGACTGATCCTGCTCCTGCCACGACATTTGCACATTTAGATGCTACTACCGTACTATCAAGAGGATTAGCTGCCAAAGGTATCTATCCAGCAGTAGATCCTTTAGATTCAACGTCAACTATGCTCCAACCTCGGATTGTTGGCGAAGAACATTACGAAACTGCGCAAAGAGTTAAGCAAACTTTACAACGTTACAAAGAACTTCAGGACATTATAGCTATTCTTGGACTGGACGAATTATCCGAAGAGGATCGTTTAACCGTAGCAAGAGCGCGAAAAATTGAACGTTTCTTATCACAACCCTTCTTCGTAGCAGAAGTATTTACTGGTTCTCCAGGGAAATATGTTGGTCTCGCAGAAACAATTAGGGGGTTTCAACTGATCCTTTCCGGAGAATTAGATAGTTTTCCCGAGCAGGCCTTTTATTTGGTAGGTAATATCGATGAAGCTACCGCGAAGGCTATGAACTTAGAAGTAGAGAGCAAATTGAAGAAATGACCCTAAATCTTTGTGTACTGACTCCTAATAGAATTATTTGGGATTCAGAAGTGAAAGAAATCATTTTATCTACTAATAGTGGCCAAATCGGCGTATTACCAAACCACGCCCCTGTTGCCACGGCCGTAGATATTGGTATTTTAAGAATACGCCTCGACGACCAATGGTTAACGATGGCTCTGATGGGGGGGTTTGCCAGAATAGGCAATAATGAAATCACCATATTAGTCAATGATGCGGAGAAGGGTAGTGACATTGATCCGCAAGAAGCTCAGCGAACTCTTGAAATAGCTGAAGCTAACTTGAGTAAAGCAGAAGGCAAGAGACAAGTAATTGAGGCGAATTTAGCTCTCAGACGAGCTAGGGCACGAGTAGAGGCTATCAATGCTATTTCGTACTAGCTGATCTATCGTACTAGCTGATCCACATAATCCATAAGAATCAAAAGTTCTGTTTATACACCATATTGGATTCCGTACAATCAAGTAGAATCAATCTGATTGATGTAACGAACAAGAGTAGTGAGCGGGATGGGAATAAGGGAAAGATACAAAATCAATAAAAGAAAAGGGGGTAGAAAAACTTATTAGATGCCATTCATTGACTCCGGTACCTAATAAGTTCTACCTACTATTGGATTTGAACCAATGACTCCCGCCGTATGAAAGCAATACTCTAACCACTGGGTTAAGTAGGTCATTTATCATCACAAAGAGAAAGAATAGAGCGCATCGTATCGGGTATTTATTATTTATTATAGATGGAATATGGCTTCTAAGGAATATGGCTTCTAAGCAATATAAATCCTTGGCAGGAAACGGATTAGGGTATCGTGTTAGATCATGTATGTAATATCTTTCTTGACAAGAAATGATCTATATGATAAGATATCTATCACAAGGGCTATAGCTCAGTTGGTAGAGCACCTCGTTTACACGTGCGCCAATGCTTTTCAGGGGAGTTCATCATGCAATCAAAGAAATTGATCTTCTCTTATTGAAATGAAAGATTGATGTCTTACTCCATTGATTCGAGAGAACAAGAGAACAATAGCCTGACAAGTATTGGGTTCGATTCAGTTCCAATTCGGATACGAAATAGAACCAACCATTGATTTTATCATTGATAAGGTGAATACCCAGTTAATTCAATGTTAGGCCTAATGAGTTAATAGGGACCTCAAAATAACCTCCTTTCGTCCTATGAACTTTGAGGTGTATGAAGTATCATATTTTACGCTTGAAGCGGAACGACAGGGACTCTATTGAGGTTGATCTAGGCCTAAGACAGACCTACGTCAAGGTAATCCTTTGAAACACTTTGGTATTGCTCCTGGATCAGAATATAAATAAAGAATCAGAGCACATGGAGCCATCTCGTTATCTTCATATAAAGATAAAATATGGTGGACTAACTGATTGATCCATCAGTTGATGAAAGAGCCCAATGCACAAAAATGCATGTTGGGTCTTTGAAACAGTTCGAATCATTTCGATAATAATCAGTTTGATCTGTTTTACCGAGAAGGTCTACGGTTCGAGTCCGTATAGCCCTATACCTATATAATATATTATTTGATTGATGTATTGTATGCTTTTGTATAGTAGAATTTTGTACCCATTTTATCATCTCATTAGCGCGGCCTATGGCCGGTTGGGCCATATAAGGCCATATAATATAATATATAAATATAATATAAAGAAGGCATTCCTGCGTGTACAAGAGATCCCTAGGGATATCAAAGTTCAAAAAAGTTTATTCCATCCAATAGGCATTTTTCCAATATCGAATTACATACGACCTTTTTCCTCTTTTACTGCCCATGATGAAAGAGTGATTGATGCGCCTTAGGTATACCTAATCGCATTCAATGCGCCTTAGGTATACCTAATCGCATTCAATCAATGAAGTCAAAATAATAACATGAGGCTAAAACAAACCTCCAACCCGGCCCAACCAGATAGTAGTAAGTGGCACGGATCTAGGACCTATTCTTGGATTTGTGGAAAAGAAAAGCCAGAGAAAAAAGAAACTCTTTCGTCAGTTTCGGTGTGAAATTGTATTCATATAACTGGACTAGCAAAGTAAGTAGTTAAGTAGTCATTTTTCTTTGTACAATACTAATTTTTTTGTATCTGAATCTACTCCAATTGCTCACCATTTGAATTCTACCAATTCATACTTTATGCAAGAAGATTAGGGTCTTTTGGGCTTGGAAGAGTTATGAATCTCTAGACCTAGATTCATCGCCTTTTTGTAAAACAACAATCAAAATTCATTATCTCTGAAACAATGAATTGATCTTAGTCTTATTTAATGAAAGAAATGTATCGACGTTTGTTCTCTCTTCTATTTCTATGGGTATAGGTTTGGTTTATAGAATTAGAACCAATCGTTTGATAACGCACGATTAGACCAGAAATCTTTTATGGGGATCACTTCACTTATACTTATGATTTTATGATTTAAACTAAACGATTCCACTATCGGGCCACGCCCCACCATGTGGGGATGCTGCAAAAAACTCCTTTTTTGATTGCCCTGAAATCTAACATCTTGGTCTCACTAGGGGTTACTCCATTAACAAAACAAGGATTTTGAGTCAATCCAAATCGCGTAGCACTAAGAATTGGTCCGAAATGGAGTGACTTTTTCAAGACGTCTAACTTTAACTAAATAACTCAATAGGGGGTCAGGGTAATCCTATAATGAGTTGTTTTCTTATGTTATATGTAAATGTAAGGGTTCCTCAGAATTCAACGGATTGAGATTGAATCAATTAAGTATGAATCTGGTACAAGGAAAAGAGGGAATCTAATCGGTTCAAGCATTCCGTATCGAATTAATAGAAGATTCTACGCTCGGATCTGAAATGTTAATGAACAGAATAAAGGAATCCGCCAATGCTGCTAAGTCGCATATGTTATGCCGTAACTGTGGAATCATAAATACTGAACCTAGACATTCTATTGCATCTCACTATTATACTAGAATGAAAATCACTAATGACTATTAATACTAATACATAATAATAACTTAACTATATAACTATAA